CATCTGCAGAAAAATCCAGATCCAGTTTCATCATTAGCTTAGCTAAAGTGGAATAGTATGACTGGCTTTCCGGAAAATGAGACGAAACCCTTTTTTCTTTGGGTAAGTTTTCCCGCCTTTAACCGTTTCCCTCCTTCGTGGGTACAAGCTTAGCGCGGGTTGTGCAAGCGTGTCATCTTTCGCTTCTTTCTTTATCCATTTGCCGAAGCTTCCCTTTTAGCAGCAGGAAAAGAGAGTCAGACTGATTTAGAGAATCTGCCCCGAGGGATAAGAAACTCATTTTTGTTGTAGCTAGAAAGCGGAATTCTCAGAAGGTCAATCACCAGCAGACGTCACTCACAGCATTCGTTGGCACAGAGTTGCTAGCTTCATTCGTCATGGCAATAGTAATCAGACTAGTGGGATTAAGAATCTGGACCTAACCATTAGATTGAGACATAGGTGTACACTGATGGAAGACCAACTGAATCTGATTGGTTCGCCTAGCCCGGTTAGAGCTAGAGCATTCCACATTCTACTAGCAACTCGTAAAGAGAGGGCCGTCTTTCTTAATTTAGCAGACTGAGCACCAACTTTCTCTCATTCGGTGAAGACAATGTACACGACAGCGAGCGAGCAGCAAGCTATGGAATAAAGGATAAGCGAAGTAAAACGTAGCTGGTGTGCTGACCAAATACCAAGGCCCGCCGATCGTACTACTTTCAAGAAAAAGTAGATAAGATTTTGATCCAGGAAACAAAAGTCAAAGAGGACGTAATCTATCTTCTTAGGAATGAGAGCAAGTCACTGCACAGCTACGCCCGCAATGAGCAATGGGCAAGTTTCATAGACGCGAGCGAGAAAAGGCACGCAGAATATCGGAAAGAGGAAATGAGAGTCGTAGGAGTGCACGGAAGAGCGCGATTGGCTGATGTTGGGCGAGCGAACCCGCTTATGGTCTATCCTTGTATAGTAGCGGATAGAAAGGGATAGACAACTACTAGAACGCAATGCCTATTCATCATAAGATCGAACCAGGTTCATTCTGAGAATTGATCAGTACCCTCCACTCTCCAGTGATTGTTCTCTTCTCTGTGGGGACGGGAGGCTCGAACAACTGGATCAATAGCTGAAACTGCTACTGCTTCTAATGGAGAAACTTGCTGGTAGAGACACTTAGGCACTATAGGCAAAGGCACCTGGACCATATACAGCGAAGGCATCATAGGAAGAAGTAAAGCAAGCAGCCACCTGTACGACGTTCATATAGCTAGCGAATTTGCAGATGTGCGTCTTTCGTTTCGCGGGTAGGTCCGACATTCCCCAATGTCCCTATTAGTGTCCTAGCAACCTTCCAACCCGAGTGAAAGCAATTGATTGGATTAATTCAGCGGACCGAGCCGGCAGAGGAGTTTATGCATGAACTTTCTAGTTGTTCCATATCGAGATCGAGCAGATTCCATTCAAGTTAGACCACCAGCATCTGAGTCAGCAGAATCTAAGCTATAAGCGGGTGGGATAGGGGCAACAAAGGCATAAGAAGCAAAGACATAGGCTGTGTGGGCACTAGTCATATTAGCGGTGGAAACGGTATGGGAAGCTAGGATGGTATGGGCTGCAGCATAAGAAGCTACGGCACCACAGTTCAGTTAGAGACAAAGGCCCCCGCACTCTCTAAAAGCAACAACAGGGAGAATTCCCGGTGCGGGATAAGCGCTAAGTCCAATCCCACGACTTTTGAAGAACCATAACTAGTGAAAGCAGCGAAGGTAGCACCACATGTAGAAGTAGAGGCAGCCCCCCCCACCTATGCAAGCATCATTCCTTCCAGCTCGTACGGTCCCAGAGGCGGCTTCCCCACCACCATCCCGCCTAGTTAGAGCGCCATTCGCGATAGATCCCAGCGCAGATCGAGACCGAGTTGACCGCCCCAGTCGATCAATTTCAGATCCTTTTCTTGCTTTCTCAGTAACCACATTTGTATTGATTTCTACAATGAGTGAATGAGTGAGAATGAGACCGCCAGCTAGCTAGCGCGGCGTAGGGTGTTCGATGCTTTCATATTTGAAGGGAGGGGAACCAAAACATCGGTGTTTGGCATCTTTGTATGGTATATCAAAGATCCCCCCACCCCAATCTATCTAGAGTGCCCATGATAGGAGGTACCGGAACCGGCAAAGGTGTACGGAAGAAAAGGTAATAAGACCTTCGCGAGTTTCCCGTTACACAGAGGCAAAGCAAATCAACAAGCCAGCAACCGTTCAAAAACCCGATAAAGCCATCATCTCGCGCGGATCCATACCAATAACCACCGGCATCCTCACCAATTGTATATATTTGCGTCCAAGTCCTTTCTTTCTCTTTCTTATTCATTCATTATTGATTTATGGGGCCTAACGTGATCAATGAGATTACGTTTATAGCGCATGTTATGATTCAAGTGTTAAGTATGCCAGCGAAGGTAGCAGTGGTTGCGGTTGATCCCATTTCAGTAGTTGGAAAGCGGCCTGGTAGTAGATTCATCCTGTTCTATCATGAAGCCGTCTTATTGGAGGGCAATCGACTGAGAAACTACACCCCTTGATCTACCGCTGCTGGTGTTAGGTTGGAGATTCTTCGAATGCTCGGTCAATGAGATCAACATCTGGCTTTCGAATGTACCTTGCTACTCCTACGACCTATACTGGTTTATCCGTTGCTGGGCGTAGGCCTGTTATCTATTATCACCCGAGGCATGAGGCCACTCACGCACGCACGCATGCATCGCAGCTGTCAGCATTTGGGAAAAGGTCTCTTACTAATTCTGTTCTGTATAAGTAAGTGTACGTTGCCATTAGTTCTTAGAAGCGATGTTCTTTCATTCCCAATTGATCGATATCTGCCATTGTTCGTTTGTGATGCCCCGTTGGATTTGTTCCAAGAAATGGAGTGAAGGCATTAGCTTACTCTAGGTAGTGTGGATAAGCAAATGTTGATTTTGTGTGCACAAGCGTCTGTCCTTGTTCCGGTCTTCGCTTTATTACTTTTATGTGTTCTGGCATGTGAGTAGAAGCGCTGTGCATTCGCTTTCCACTTACTTCAACAAACCGGCAAGGGTTGAAGAGCCATAGCTAGCAGAGGCACTCATAGTGCTAGTTCTCCAGCTCCAGTTTACCAGTTGAAGCGCTTGATTCCCATTTGATGATGTGATTCATAACCCGTTGACCCACCCGTGCGTGAACCAGCTAAGGTATGAAAGGCAAAGGTTCCAGGACGTGGGAGGAGCACCAGTTTCAACAGCATCGTAGCGCTTGATATGGCGTCTTGCTACTTGCCCGCATCAGAGCAAGCAGAGGTGGAGACAGCAGAGTCAAAGGTAACATATAGCGTTCCCGCTGGATCGACTGCTTTGCTTGGTATGTATTTACTAGCCCGGGTATCGATATGTTACTGAAGCTGGTGGAACTACGTGAAGGAAAGCTGCCTTTGTCTCTATCTATGATGCTATAGATCATCTTGATATAGCGGAGAAATAGGTGCTGCTGCCTCTGCTCCTTCTACCCATGCTTCTCCTGCTTGGGTCTCGCTCACGGATCTCAACCACGAGACTCAGAATCACGCTCACGAGGCTATCTCGATCCCTAACAGAGAGAAAGAAGGTACACTAGGTGAGGTGGCTAGCTTTGTCCGACTGGGCGGCTGTCGGCAATGTTGACCTTTTTTTAGGTCGCTTTATCCCATTAATGATCATCCGTCTCTGGGTCTCGATCTTACCTAGGAGTTGAGGGTGAAACTGTATAAGCATAAGCTACTGGGTAAACTGGCATGGGATATGAACTCATAAGGGCCTTAACTACTTATGCTGGGTAGAAACCAGGGACTGTAAAGGATGCTTCAACGCAAGGTACTGGTGCTCTTTGGTATGCTGCTATAGGCTCTAGTTAGGACCGAGATATGAACCAACATAAACGACTGGGCTGGAGGCTATGTGTATGCCTTTGCTACCTCTACTGATGCGGGTGATGCTTATGCACTAATTGGAACTGGAACGGCGGAAACCACCTATACCTCTGATGCCTAGGATGGTAGATCTAAAGCATATGGTACCTCAACCTCTGCCGATGCCGATGGGTCAACTTCAATGGATTCTGATCTGATGCTGGTATCAAGCTCAATCTGGATAGCGATTCATTTACATTACATAAATAGTCTCCTTAATCACCTGTCAGAGTGCCAAAGGTCCATACGAAGGCTTACCAGTCGTGTGCTTTCTAATGGCACCCCTTAAGGCTTCTAGTACTAAAGCTTATAACCCCTATCACTTAAAGCACCTATAAAGAGAGGGTACCTTCCTTAAACTCGACTTAAAGAACCAACGGACTCAGAAGGCTAACTCTTAAGCTCAGTCTTTCAAAGGAAAGGCGCTCTCCTTCGGACCCTTCTTCCCTTCCTTCCTGTGCTGTTCTGACGAGTCCTCGGCAAGAACTTATGGAGATGGAGCCCGCGGTTTAAGAATTCCTAAAGAAAGACCCCTTGTGCCATCCAGCTCTCCCAACTACAAAGAGAAGCCTGCACTGTGATAATGCTAGCGCTACTAGGCAAGAAGAGCTAACAGCTAATACATTCTTATCTCTCCTAGTGATCTACGACAACCCCCAGAGCAGGAATGAAAACCTTGCTTGGAGGATCGGATCCACCAAAGCCCATTCGCCTAGCAAGAGGAAGAGCAAGACCGGAGAGAGAGAATTAGTTAGAATCTATCCTAGCGTGCTCTAAACCTACAGTCAACTAGCTACTTGCCTCAGTTGTCTCCTGAAAGAAGCGTGCCCCATACCTACTACCAAAGGAATTCTTAAACGTCCCTCCATTCCAGACGAGAGAGCTCAAGTCTGATTAGCCTGATCCACCATCTCGAAATGGAGACTATGAGAAAGCAACCCACCTTATCCAGCTAGCAAGGGAAGAGAGGCTCGTTCCATGTTAGCAGCTCGTCTTTTTTCTATTGGGACCGTCCACAGGGAGCCGGCGGGCTCTAGCGTAGGAGAGGATCGACAGGCCCAATACAAGGAGTAAGAGTTTTGGGTGGAGCTTTCTAGTGGAACTTGGCTAAGGGAGTGACTTATGGGCGTAACAAGACCCCACTCAATCCAAGTCATTCCGACCCCATAAGAGCAAGGGTGGATGTTCAAGGCTAGCAAAAAGCTAGCTATTGTAATCCTTTCTATCTCTTATACTTTAACCTTTCCAGATCTCAAAGGAATTCTTATCGCTTAGCGCTTGTGCTAAGGAAATGAAAACAAACAAGTTTTGACTACCAGGGACATCCATCTCAAGAAATAGAGAAATTATTCTTTCTATCATGGTTGGTGTAATATAAACATGCATTGAGACCAAGCTTCACACGAGCGAAGCTTCACAAGAAGGGAATGGGATTCGAACCGGACCAATAAAGTCTTGTAGCTGTGAGTAAAGCATTACAATAATTGGCTCGACCCTGATCGAGTTGCATTTCTCGATCACTAGATAAATGATATATCAAAGGCCTGACGACCGCAGGCTTTTCAAAACCAATACTTCAAGAGATATCGGCTAAACGAAAAGGGGATTTGTGCTTTCCTATTAAATTAAAGTAGGGGTTGGACCAATAAGATACGTCACAAGTGGCCTGTGTGCCTTCCTCCAATTCCCTAGGTGCCGGTTGCTCCTCTATAAGAGTCTCATCATCGTAGGACTCTTTGTCTGAGCAGTTATCTGCTTCTGACCCTTCTTCGGCATATGCTGTTTCTTGTTTAAACGGGGCTAGCATAACTTCCCAGTCTGGGGCAAGGTTTTGCTCGAAGAGAGCCATGACCGGATCTGATACTGAGGAGGTGTCACTATCTTCGTTCTCCGTTGTTTCGACCACAGGTATATCTGACGATCCGGATATAGGTAGGTGTTTCGACCTGGTAGGTGGGTATCCTAGCAGGGAAACTGCATGGTGAACTGTCCCCGTCATCGTCCGAACCGGACGTGTACGAATGGATCGAGACCACGCATGTTTCAGCAACCCAAGTCGTTCGGTCTTTCTTGAGGTAGCTTCTGACCTGTTTTGTCTGCATATCTCGAATGTACTCGGGGTAGCCGAGACCACGTGTGTCCGTGCGGTTTCCGCCCAGCCCTTGGCACTTAGAAATATCCCATACATCATCGTACTGTTGCATTCGGTTCTTCGACCACTCCACCCCTATTCCATTCTTTGTGAAGAGGGGGCTGCCAGGAGGCAGGCCGTATGGGAGGGCTTGTAGAGGCACTTCTTGATCGGACTTGTCGCTGATAGGACGGTTCCATTCGTACTCAACGACGAATAAGTCCTTGTTGAGGAAGCCTTCGGACCTGTATCCGGGTAACATCTTTTTACGAGATTGCCTCCTGGTAGGATACAGTAATAAGACTGTAAGCGCATCTGAGCGCCTTTTTCCCGCGACAATATATGGACACTAAGGTTAGTGCCAGAGGGCGAAGCGGGACATGTTCGACCTCATGTCGAACCAGCGTCAGGTCGAACGAGCCCCCTAGTTCTTGTTTGAAGACCGGAACATTAGCAACATGGATTAGGATGACTCTTCGGAATACTAAGCCCCGTAGGAATACTAGCAAATCCAATGTGACATGTATTAGAGGGCAAGGGCTATCTTTACTCTTTAGCCTGAGAGGGGGAAGTCCCAGTTGATTGATCCCTTGGGTCAGCCCGACCGTCTTGTGTGAAGAGTCCTTGCAGTGGAAGTGCTGCTTCTCATTTGGTACCTTGCCTTGAACAAGCCAATCAACCGGGAGTGAACCGGGCACAGGAAATTCTTTCAAGGGAAGCTCACCCGTCTTGTTCTCATCTTAAGGGAAAGTTCCAGTGCTTATTTCGTAATAAAAAATGACCTCTTAGGCAAGGAGTGAGACTCAGTCTAGTGTAAGCCGAGGAAAGGAGCCTTTCTTTTATTTAGGAAGCTAAGCCAGGAAGTTCTCGCTGACTGACCGGTGCGCTAAGTCCTCAGTGTCAAAAGAGAAAGGGAGTGAGACCCTGACAAAGGAGTCAGACTTCAGGCAACTCAGGCAAGGAGCTTTAGTATAGTTACCAGCTCGACTTTCTTATTTTTAGTCGCTCCTCCTGCTAGGCCTGGACTGCTGCTGGTATTTCCGGTCTGATAAGGGCACTTTTACCGCTGATATAGAGCTAAACGTAAAGCCGAGTAGCTAGTAGAGTTGTAGCTGGGCAGAGTATTTATTGGATCTCCTGCTGCTAGGGCTGCTGCAAAGAGAAAGTCTTTGTAAGGAAGTACCGCCTTCTAGGGTTACGAACAGACTCACTCTCAGAAGAAAGAATGGATGCTTTCTCCAGCACCGAAGGAGCTCAAACAACCAAGCAAGATTCGAATAGGAACTGCGCGCACTCACGCTTACTAGTTCATTGGGTAGTCTTGCTTGGAATAAAAAAGAGTAGGATTCGCACCTATAGCGTCTAATGGGTGCTCTTCCTCTCCCTATCCGATCCTCCTCGTACTCACTCTC